AAGAAAAAAATATAGGAGTAAGTTGTGACACATTCATTCAAAAAAAACCCTTTTGTAGCAAATCATTTACTAAGAAAAATGGATAAGCTTAACACAAAAGAAGAAAAAGAAATAATAATAACTTGGTCCCGGGCATCTACCATTATACCCACAATGGTCGGTCATACTATTGCTATCCATAATGGAAAGGAGCATCTGCCTATTTATATCACAGATCGTATGGTAGGCCACAAATTGGGAGAGTTTGCACCTACTTTAAATTTCCGAGGACACGCGAAAAGCGATAATAGATCGCGTCGTTAAGAAATGTTAATAAAAATTTAGATTAATAAAAATAGATTAGATATATCTATCTACATGCTTATCATTCATTAGTAGGAGGCAAACTTTATGTTCGAGAAGAAACAAACAGACGTATATGCTTTAGGTCAACATATAGCTATGTCTGCTCACAAAGCGCGAAGAGTAATTGATCAAATTCGTGGACGTTCCTACGAAGAAACACTTATGATACTAGAACTCATGCCTTATCGAGCATGTTATCCAATTTTTAAATTGGTTTATTCTGCAGCAGCAAATGCTAGTTACATTCTGGGTTCCAATGAAGCAAATTTAATCATTAGTAAAGCTGAAGTCAACGAGGGTACTGCCGTGAAGAAATTAAAACCTCGAGCTCGAGGACGTAGTTATCCGATAAAAAGACCTACCTGCCATATAACTATTATAGTGAAAGATATGTCCTTACCTGAATATGTAAGGAAAAACTTTCTTGAATGGTCAAAAAAACCTAAATGGAAAAAATGGAAAAATAAGTATACAGATGTGACGTATCATGATATGTATAGTAATGGGGGAGTATGGGACAAAAAATAAATCCACTTGGTTTCAGACTTGGTACAACTCAAAGTCATCATTCCCTTTGGTTTGCGCAACCAAAAAATTATTCTGAAGGTCTACAAGAAGATCAAAAAATACGAAATTCTATCAAAAATTATATACAAAAAAATATGAGAATAGCTTCCGGCGTCGAGGGAATTGGACGTATAGAGATTCAAAAAAGTATCGATCTGATACAGGTCATAATCTATATGGGATTCTCAAAGTTATTAATAAAAAGTCAGACGCGAGAAATTGAAAAATTAAAGAGGAATTTACAAGAAGAATTACAGATAAATCTACAAAAAGAATTTCATTGGGTGAACCGAAAACTTAACATTGCTATCACAGAAATTGAAAAACCTTATGGAAACCCTAATATTCTGGCAGAATTTATAGCCAACCAATTAAAGAATAGAGTTTCAGTTCGCAAAGCAATGAAAAAGGTTATTGAATTAACTGAAAAAGAAGGTACAAAAGGAATTCAAGTACAAATAGCAGGGCGTATCAATGGAAAAGATATTGCACGTGTCGTATGGATCAGAGAAGGTAGGGTTCCTCTACAAACCATTCGAGCTAAAATTGATTATTGCTCCTATCCAGTTCGAACTATCCATGGGGTATTAGGCATCAAAATTTGGATATTTATAGACGGGGAATAATAAACCTTTCCCTACCTTTCTCTTCTATCCATCGCTGGAACAAAATAAGTTCCTTCCTTCTTTTTCTGTTCAATCAAAACCAAAACGAACAATTCTCATTCTTAATTCTTCTTAATTCTATAGGGTTGAATAAAAATTCAATTAATGATTTGATATAATTGCTATGCTTAGTGTGTGACTCGTTGGGTTTTTTAGGATTAGGGTGAAAAAAAGACCAACCCCTTACTTTAGTCTAAACTAATAACTATAGAACTAATAACCAACTCATCACTTCACATTATCTGGATCCAAAGAGCCAGTCAAGATATGATATATTGGTCATATGATTGTAGCAACTGATTCATTTTTTTGCATAAACAAAAGAAAAATCAATTTGATTCTAAGTTGTAAAGCGAAATAGAGAAGAAGGGTGTGGATAAAGGGAAGGGTGAGAGAAAGAGATAAAAAGACTATCAATGATATATAATTCCAATATAAATAATATGTAAGGTCTATGAGTCATCTCATAAAAGGCAATGTAATAAAGCATCAATACTGATTCATCTATAATGAAATGAATCGGCTTATCGAAAAAAAATCAAGAGCTTCGGGCCAATAAAGACTGAGAGGGTTGACTCAAGAACAAATTTCATTATGAGCTCCATTGTAGAATTAAGACCTAACCATTAAGAAAGAGGCGATGGGAACGATGGAACCTGTGAATCCAAAAGATTCTATTGAAAACGAATTCGAATGATTCATTGATCGGGATGGCGAAACGAACCAGAGACCGATTCATCTATTCGGAAAAGTCATAAGCTAACCCTACAAATGAAATAGCGATCGAAAGAGTCAATATTCGCCCGCGAAAACTGGATTTTGTTGATTTGCAAAATTTGGGTCAATCAAAATCAAATAGGATAAGGGGCAAAACAAAGTAAAGAGTCATTATAACATTCTAATATAAAATATAAAAAGTAATACAATATTATCTATAAATAAAAAAATTTAGAAATAATTATTAATATGTTTAGTTATCTATACAAACAAGATATACAAATGACTAATAGATTTGATCTAGATTAGGTAAAATACATGATTCGCCGTATTACTCATTAAATACATGTATATCTTAAATTCAAGATATATCTTAATTGAAATGAAAGATTTGTGAATCCTTTCTATTCTATTCGCGAGGAGCTGGATGAGAAGAAACTCTCACGTCCGGTTCTGTAGTAGAGATGGAATTCAGAACCAACCATCAACTATAACCCTAAAAGAACTAGATTCCGTAAACAACATAGAGGAAGAATGAAGGGAATATCTTATCGAGGTAATCGCATTTGTTTCGGTAAATATGCTCTTCAGGCACTTGAACCCACTTGGATCACATCGAGACAAATAGAAGCAGGTCGACGAGCAATGACACGAAATGCACGTCGTGGTGGAAAAATATGGGTACGTATATTTCCAGACAAACCGGTTACAGTAAGATCCGCAGAAACACGTATGGGTTCGGGGAAAGGATCCCCCGAATATTGGGTAGCTGTTGTTAAACCGGGCCGCATACTTTATGAAATGGGTGGAGTAACAGAAAATATAGCCAGAAAGGCTATTTCAATAGCAGCGTCCAAAATGCCTATACGGGCTCAATTCATTATTTCGGGATAAAAATGAAGAATAGACTAAAAGGAAAAATAGACTGAAGGGAAATAGGTGAATAGCTGTCTTGGGGATTCAAAAAAAAATAGCAAGTGCAGGTTTCTTTTTTTGGACAAACAATATTTCTTTTTTTTCTTCGCCTTTTGCCTTAAAAGAACAGATTCAAAAAAAATGATATGATTCAACCTCAGACCTATTTGAATGTAGCGGATAACAGCGGGGCTCGAAAATTGATGTGTATTCGAATCATAGGAGCTAGCAATCGCCGATATGCTCATATTGGTGACGTTATTGTTGCTGTGATTAAAGAAGCAGTGCCAAAGATGCCCCTAGAAAGATCAGAAGTGGTCAGAGCTGTAATTGTACGTACTTGTAAAGAACTCAAACGTGACAGCGGTATGATAATACGATATGATGACAATGCTGCAGTCCTCATTGATCAAGAAGGAAATCCAAAGGGAACTCGGGTTTTTGGTGCGATTGCCGGGGAGTTGAGACAGTTAAATTTTACTAAAATAGTTTCATTAGCTCCCGAGGTATTATAAAACGAGACCATGATATGGTTATAGTAGGGTATTTGAAAGAAATAGATTCAGAAATAGATTCAGATTCATTAGTAGATTGTGTCTCACGCATATACCTTTAATCATTCATATTTATCAAAAAAAAAAAAAACAAGAAAAACATGTTGATTATATCCAAATTTTGAGGAAAAAAAATTAATTCATCATGGGTAGGGATACTATTGCTGACATAATAACCTCTATAAGAAATGCTGATATGGATAGAAAAAGAGTGGTTCGAATAGCATCTACCAATATCACTGAAAATATTGTTAAAATACTTTTACGAGAAGGTTTTATCGAAAATGCGAGAAAACATCGAGAAAACAGCAAATCTTTTTTGGTTTTAACCCTACGACATAGGAGGAATAGGCAAAAGCCTTATAGAAAGAGAAACGTTTTCAATTTAAAACGGATCAGTCGACCCGGTCTACGAATCTATTCTAACTATCAACGAATTCCTAGAATTTTAGGCGGGATGGGGATTGTAATTCTTTCTACTTCTCGAGGTATAATGACAGACCGAGAGGCTCGACTAGAAAGAATCGGCGGAGAAATTTTGTGTTATATATGGTAATCCTTGTAATATCCGAATTGGATTTGAAAGTTCCTATTTATGAAAAAAAAAGGGGGGCGGGTTGTCAAATATCGCCCCTCCCCTATTTGTTAATACCCCAAGGAGGAGGAAATGGATCAAAAAGAACCAAAATGTATTCATGAGGGTTTAATTACGGAATCACTTCCCAATGGTATGTTCCGAGTTCATTTAGATAATGGAGATCTAATTATAGGTTATATTTCAGGAAAGATCCGACGTAGTTTTATACGGATACTTCCAGGCGATAGAGTCCAAGTTGAAGTAAGTCGTTATGATTCAACCAGAGGGCGTATAATTTATCGGCTTCGCAACAAGGACTCGAAAGATTAGGTGTTTTTTTTTTCAACTTTCACATTTCTTTCGTGGGAATACGATTTGAGATGAAAAGTTTCAAGAAACTTATTTTCTTCCAAGAAGTAGATTCAGAGTTAAGTTAAAGAATGGCAAATATGAAAATAAGAGCTTCTGTTCGCAAAATTTGTGATAAATGTCGACTAATCCGTAGGCGGGGACGAATTATAGTAATTTGTTCCAACCCAAGACATAAACAACGACAAGGATAATCATATTCGTTAAAAAAACCGATGTACAAATAAAACGAGGATCTGTTTTGACATAAAATGGATATATCCATAAATTTCTGACTTATATTTATGAGAT